TCTAGGGCCTCATCTTTATCACACTTCTTTGTCTTCCAAAAAAACCACAGTAAAATTTCGAACGAAACTCCTTTCTTTCTTTTTCTCTTTTTTCGCTTTTGTTTTTTGTTTAGGTTTGTAACTATGTGATTAATGGAAGGGCGCTTTACTGAATAGATGATTGTACAAGAAAGACTGGATAGATTATAGAGAAACAAAGAAAGAGATGAAGGGCATTTTTTTTTTTGTTGGGTCAGTAATCCAAGGTTGGGTTGGTATGGATAAAAGAACTTCCTGTGTTATACTATTCAATTCTCGACGACGAATTTTTTTGATAGCTCAGATATTGTTATTCATGATATTGATCCTATTCAATATTATCGAGAGGTAATTCATTGAATTTAATAAGCAAAAGTATCATTTTATTTATCATCTCTATGGGATTAAATCCCGAGTTATTGCGAAGTAAAAAAACGACGAGATTATGGAAGTCAATATTCTTGCATTTATTGCTACTGCACTATTCATTCTAGTTCCTACCGCCTTTCTCCTTATTATTTACGTAAAAACAGTCAGTCAAAATGATTAATGAATCATTAATGAATTTGAATGAAACTTGACTTCTGAGTTCCTATCACAAATTGATCAAAAAATGAAAATTCCATTTTTACGTCTTAAATGAAATGAACGGGCTAGAATCAGCAATATCCTACTAAGATAGTATGGTAGAAAAAAAGATTCATCTATTTGTTTCTTACCATACTATCCATTAGGGTTATTGTAGTTAGAAAACTATAGAATAATTTGATTCCTTAAACTCAATTTAGTAGGACCCCTAGAGTCCACTTCTTCCCCACACTACTAGTGAAAGGGAAAAAGTAAAGACTACCATTAAAGCAGCCCAAGCGAGACTTACTATATCCATGTGAATTATGTCCCCTATCTCTATCAATCTGACGGAATTTTTCCTCACTAATTATAATACACTAATAATAATAGTGGAATCCTTAGCGCAGAGTCAAAAGAAAAAACGAATTCTGACCGAACACTATTGCTAAACCAATCTAATAAATCCACTTAAACCCCTCTTCCTCTATTGCTCTATTCCTATTGTTTCTAATCTGGAAAGATTAACCACAAGCAAAATACGCAATAACCTCACAAGGGAATGTTACTAATGGAGCATGTAGAAATAAGGAATAATTCAGGACTATTCTTTATTTTGTTGACCTTCATTTCATAAGCAAAAAGCAGAAAAAGAGAAATAAATATCTATTACATATCGCTAGTTCCCTTTTCATCGTGTACCCCGCTTATATATGTGAAACGGCGGGAGACAGTATCTTCTTGACTTGGGGTTTCCGAAAATAAAGAATTTATTTTCGCCTTTTTTCTCTAAAAAGGAAAGATCATTAGCCATCCAATCAAATATTAATTGGATGCTGAAGCATCCAGAGATTCTCGTGAGTTATAAAGTATCTTCCTTCTGTACTTTCCAGAACTATTAGTTGAATTAGAGGCTTGCTAATCTAATTCAAGGGAATACATAAGTAATAGAATAGAAACTTTCATAGTAACTATTAATTAAAACTATTCTGTAGTAGAAGGGAATCGTGAAGTCTTGAGAGTTCCTCTATCATTCGAATATTTCTTTGACCTAAATATGCAAATAGATTGTCCATCTTTTAGAAAGATCTCCTCCCCCTATGTTTAGAATCAACCAAGAACATGTCAACAGTCTGTTTTCTCTACTTCTGCTGTGGAATCGTTCTTATACCATTCTTATATCAATACAATATAGAAGAAAAAGAAAAGAAGAGATTTCTAGTTTTTTGTTGATCAGGCGACACCCGGATTTGAACTGGGGAAAAAAGGATTTGCAGTCCTCCGCCTTACCACTCGGCCATGTCGCCAAAACGATACAAAAATTTTCCCGGATTACTGAACTTCTTTTTTATTGTACTTGCTCTGTTTTCCTTCATTTTTTTTAAAAGAAAGCCCTCTTTTTTTTCCCTTTTTTTGATTCCATTCTTTCGATTCATTGTATGATATCTCAAAATACACAAAAAATTTTCTATCACTTTTCTATTGAATATTGCAAAGTCAAATGTATATTTTACGTGGCAAAAGTCAAAGACAAAATTGATCAAAATTGGAACCATTAACAATATGACTGTGAATGCACGAACGGTTCTTGGATTTGAATCACAAAATCTAAATAGTGTTTTCCTAATGCCATAAAAAAATAAAAATTGATAGATAATCATCAGGATTGATTAAAAAAAAAAAACCTCTCAATTTAAATGAAATTATAACAACAATTAGGAGTATATGTAAACCCTGGAATAAACAGACATTGTTATACGGCTATCTATTATAAAGGTTTCTTAGAAAGAAAAGAGTTATCAGATATCAGAAAATTATCCTACTGCAATTTTCATTTTGCATTGAATAGAAATTTCAAATTTTGGTTTGATAGAGCCCAACCCGTGCTGCCCCGAATCGAACGGGAATGCAATAA